ACTTTTCCCTTTTTATTTGTTTATTTATAATCTTTCCAATGGACTAGGTTGAAATAATTGAAAAAAAAACAGGCATATTGGGTGATTCAATAGACGACTTCTCTAAAAATTTTTCAGTATAATGAATAAATGTTCAACTACAACTACTCGAACGTATTATACTTATATTACTTATATTATACAGTTGTTTCCTTTTTTCTTTAAAAATAGTAAGAAGCAAATCCATTCTACGTTCAAATATGAATACTACGACTCGGGTTTTATGAAAAAAAGTAAAAAGCCCCTTATCGGATTTGAACCGATGACTTACGCCTTACCATGGCGTTACTCTACCACTGAGTTAAAGGGGCCCTTTAACTAACAGAATTACCGAATGAATCACTATGCGGATAAGCTATCTCCCTCCCCCTATATTACATAATATAATAAGTTATTATAGACTATACTATAGAATAAAGTAAATTCATAGCGGCTAATGATTTATTGATCTTTTTAAACTATCACTTCAATGAACCAAGCCGACCCTCATTTTTCTTTTCTTAAATCGATACCCATCTGAACAAAAATCACTTGATATATATACCTACCAGTTCGACATAGATCCAAGATATTTCATTAACTCATGTGCTGGAGAAGTGCGATTTGTACCCTTAATCAATTTCCGAAATTTTATGGATCGCGGATTTTTCTTTTCTGGTTTACTACGAAGGCACATTTATTCTTAAAATCAAAACGAATGAATCAATAAAGTGGAAGAAAGGGAGTTGAAAGTTGTATTTTTATTTTGGGGTGTGGTGTATAAACCATTCCACAAACCTTCCCCTCATATTTAGTTCTATTTATAAGAAACTATTTCTTTTTATTTCATATTGAATTTCGATTTAGTATTCATTTTGACGTTTTGAAATTCTAATAACTAATAAAAAGAAATAATATGTATAATGAGAATGGCTTTATATATGGAATCAAATGGAATGTCGGTTAGAATTAAGGATTCATAAATAGGAATGACGAACCAAAAAACTCTACGGAATAGTGCAGGGCAGAAGGATCCCTTGGAGCGAATCATATTCTTACATTCGATTGACTCTATTGACAATTTTGAAAAACTGTTGATACTATGCTTATAGTATGATGGCGGTCGGACACGTATGCCCCCATCGTCTAGCGGTTCAGGACATCTCTCTTTCAAGGAGGCAGCGGGGATTCGACTTCCCCTGGGGGTAGGGTATTACAAAAGGAAGTTGAGCGTGCATCATCAATAAGCCTAACATTGAAAATGGAATTGGTTTTTCCTGGGTCGATGCCCGAGCGGTTAATGGGGACGGACTGTAAATTCGTTGGCAATATGTCTACGCTGGTTCAAATCCAGCTCGGCCCAAGAATTCGCTCAAAGACCGTGAGATGCAAATTTTTGTTTTCCCGAACGTACGATATGTGGGAATAAAAGAATTCCATTTTTCTATATATCTACCTGCTCGATTTTTTTGTTCCAAAAAATTCGGATCTAGATAATATAATGATCGAGATTCATATAATTATCTGTAAATATAAAGAAAGTCTAAGGAAAAGAAATCCTTTTTATCGAAAGATTGATTATCAATCGATTTGCAATTAAGGAAAGGATCACTAGTCATGTAATTTGTGTCGCTATCATACAAAAGAACGTGCATAGACATGCCGATATCACTATATAACCCGTGTCTCTGTTACAACACGAAAATGAAAAAAAAATAGGTTTGAATTCAATCCTAAAAATATTGATGCGGTATACCTTATTTCCTGGGATTGTAGTTCAATTGGTCAGAGCACCGCCCTGTCAAGGCGGAAGCTGCGGGTTCGAGCCCCGTCAGTCCCGACGGATCAAATAAACACATCAACTCATCTATTCATTTGCATTTTATGGCAAAAGAGGCACAACGAAATGAATAGAATTATAGAATTTCAGTCATTCAACATTCTCAATAGAGATTTTTTTATTTTTTCTCATCAAACACAAACAAATATATCAATTTTCATTACTTCAACTAGTACCGATTGGTGGGAAGAAAGATAGAATTTTCTTAGTCCAATTATTGGGAACATCATATTCCAGATTCCAAGGGATAGAGTATCAGACGTTTCTCGGGAGCACATACATAACTAGAATTCTTGTCTTGTACACTACAAAATTGAACCGGAATTTGGCTTTTTCACATTTTTATTTTTATTGTAAGAAAATTATATCATAAAAAAATAGGAGTTTCGAGTTTAACCCCTTCCCCCCTTTCATTTTACTTCTATTGTTGTTATTTTTTATGGGGTCAATGCAATGTAAGTGGAAAACGGTCAGATGAGATTTCATTCGATGATTGTCCAAAGAAGACGGCAGGTTGTAGAAAGAATGGAAAAGAATAATAAATAAATAAAAAGATTTCTTGATTCGATTACGCATTCCATTTTTTATTGAGTATGGATAAAGGATATTCCTATGTTATACTATTCAATTCGCGACGACGAAGTGATTTGATAGCCCAGATATTGTTATTCATAATATTGATGCGATTCAATATCATCGAGATGTAATTCATCCCGTTGAATTTACAGTCGAAATTTTTATTATCTCTATGGGATTAAATCCCGAGTTATTGCGAAGTAAAAACCAATCAGATTATGGAAGTAAATATTCTCGCATTTATTGCTACTGCACTCTTCATTCTAGTTCCTACTGCTTTTTTACTTATCATATATGTAAAAACGGTCAGCCAAAACAATTAATTTGAATGAAACTTGACTTCTTAGGTCTTTATCAATGAGAATGATTTAAGAAATAAACAAAGGATTCCAATTTCGTTTCTTAAATCTTCAATTAAATACGCAGGCTAGAATCAACAGTCTTCTGTGAGATTTGATAATATGGTAGAAAGATTGATATATTTCTTTCTACCATACTATCCTATTAGAAAAGAAGTAAAAAATAGCGCCAAAATAAAAGCCAGTAATCTTTAATCTTTTTTTAGCATTCCAAAGAAGTACTTGATTGAGTCGATAACAGAAGGGAGTATGGGAACTTCTTCAAATTTAGAAAAGGAGCAGTAAACCCTACCAATTTGTAACACTTGAATCACGATATGAAATGAGTCGATGTCGATAAAGCATAAATCCAATTTCTACAACAATAAAGCAAGAGATGAGTACACAATATGTGACTCGCCCGGAGCAAGATTTTATTAGGCGTAGTATCTTGTTGAACAACCACTGTGTATATGTTCTTTACCCTAGAAAGTACGCATCCGCTTAACTAACAGAACACCTTTTTATTTACTTTAAAGAGGCAAACAAATAAAATACAAATAATAAGAAGTGGTCTGTTGTTACTCATTGTCCCTATATAAGTCTGATAAGAGCCCTGCGGCGAAATAGATAATTTTGGAAAATACAAATTTCTTACCACCCCCACCCGTATCCCCTTCCGAAATACAAACATGTGAATCATTGAAATTTGATTGACATTATTATCATTTTAAAAGTGAAAGTTCAAACAAAACGCTTTGTAAAATGATCTATAAAACAATTCATAAAGTTTGATTACTTATCGCAATTACATTAATAGTACTTCTAAAGTCCACTTCTTCCCCATACTACGAGTGAAAGGGAAAAGGTAAAGACTACCATTAAAGCAGCCCAAGCGAGACTTACTATATCCATGTGAATTATGTCCCCTATCTCTATGAATATGAAGGAATTCTTCCATTCTTGTTCACTAATAATAGTGAAATCCGGGGTGTATAGTCAAAAGGGGATTCTTACCCCAAACTATTTAATTTAACCAATCCAATAAATGCACTTATAATAAATTTTGATACAAATTTTCTTATCATTATGATTTCGAGTAGAATTGGGAAAGATTAAGCACAAGCAAAATATGCAATGACCCCCGTGGCCGAGGGAGTCTTACTAATATAGCATGTAGGAATAAAAAGACCTATTCTTTTGTTACCCTCCATAATTCATTCATAAAAAAACGGAATGGAATAAAAACTATATTATATAACCAAGGTAGATCATTTCACACATATACCTCTATTCTTTTCACATTTGATCTTTATAGTCTCTGTAAAAAAATGTAGAGAAAGTCGATTATAATCTTGACCGGGGGTTACTGAACAGAAGTTTTTTTGCCACTTTTTTTAGTAGTTAGACTCCCTTTTGGTTATCCAATCTAATTAAAGGCTCGGTCAATAATGTGCGGGTTATCAAGACTTCTCGACTCCTTTCATAATACGAAAATCCTTTTTTGAATCCTAGACACAAAAAGTTACAGATCTTTGGAGAACCTCCATATGCTTCGAATCAAGCGCGTAGCAACCGCCGCCCCCCCTGTTAGGGAATATTTCGTATATCATATCAATAAAAAAAATAAGGGATTTTTGGTCTTTTGTTGATCAGGCGACACCCAGATTTGAACTGGGGAAAAAAGGATTTGCAGTCCTCCGCCTTACCGCTCGGCCATGTCGCCAAAAAATAAAAAAATAGATGATACCCCCTTTTTGGTTTGGGGTGGATTACTGAACTTATTTTTTTTTACTTGCATCTTGAATCCCGTTTGCCTTAACCAAAAGAAACCATTCCTTTTTTATTAGATCCACCCCCTCGATTGATTGTATACTATCGCCAAATACGCAATACCTAAAAACTTCCTCTATCCTTTCTATTGAAAGGGAAAATGTGGGCTTTCCGTCACAAAAAAATTCATTAAAATTTTGAACCATTAACTATTGACTTGTGACTTGACTGCGAATTCATGAATGATTCTTAGATTTGGATCTCAAATTATGTTTCCCTAATGACATAAGAAAGTCGAAATAATAACAAATTATTCTTGATTCTTTTCAATAATAAAATCTTTCTTAATTTCCACTTTTCTCAATTTCGATTATATAATAATAATAAAATATTTATATATGTAAAGCAAACACCGTAACCAGAACAGAACTTACCCAGATATATAATTGGCTATT